TCACTACTCACTATGTGGATAAAATAGATCTACGTACATTGATTATATACATACATATACGTAGTAGATTCATAGTGGCTAGTTAGTGCCTCATTCTTGAATAAGAACATTAATTTCCCTATCGAGTCTAGAAAAATGCAATGAATTGCTTTTCTTTTGTTAACTTGATTTTTCCTGTCAGAACTAAATTCACTTGATTGATCCATGTACACCTACCAATTCGATACAGATTCAAGCTATTTTCTAGAATCATAGATTCTACTTGTCCCTTGAACTAAATTCTTCTTATTAGAGAAAAAATCTCTCTACCTTCTTGATCCCTCTTGCCGGATTTATCCTTTATTAATTTCCTAGCTTAATGTAACATAGAGATTAGGTATATCTTAGCAACGAATGAGTGAAAGTGGACAAAATGGAATTGAAACTCCCTTCTTTTTCTTTTCTGACGCACAAGTAACTCCCGGAAAGAATCCTATCTTTCGTATTCTTTCTATTTTTTTATTCCAATTTAATAGAATTAGAAATTTTCGTAGATTCTAGATAGGAAATCTCTATATTAATATTTCTATAGGGCGATTAGATTCGAATCCATATTATTTAAGAATCAATTATAATAAGATATATGATCGATCATATACTTGACAATTCCTATATAAAAAGTTTAGATTATTCTTTTTATAAAAAAAGAAATAGAATTGATTATAATAAGATATATGATCGATGATATACTTGACAATCACTATATAAAAAGGTTAGAATATATAAATAAAAAAAGAAAAACAGGGGGAAAACCATCATGAAGAGGAAAACCATCATGCAACTTTTAGTTTTACAAAGACATCAATTAGTTTTGCAAAGGTATGTTTTACAAAGGCAACAAGTCTCCCATATTTTGATTCTTCTGGCTTGTTTCTGTTTTTTCCATATAAACTGGGTTGCAATAAAGAAAAAAATTTGCCGTCTTCTTTTGTTCGAAAAAGGGGATCCACGATATATGCTTGTCCGCAAATTCGGCTTATCTAAAAGAGTAGTTGATGTACTTTTTGATGAAGAAAGACTTCTTTTTCTTAATCAATTAATAATAATGGAAATCTACACTCGCGAGGACCTCCTAGAAATAGAAGGTTTGGAGGAGAAAGATAAAGAGGAAATTGTCAGAAAAATAGACGAATTTGTTAATAATTCGTGGGCTTTAACGGCCTTATTCTATTGTAACTTTGATAAACTGAAAGTGAAACCATGGTGGTGTAGATTGATAGTCTATATCTCTAGAAAAAGAAAAGACCCGGCTTTTCTCTTTATTTCAGAATTGAGGTTATCTACCCGAATAACTAGTTTCCTCATGGAAGAAAAGATCTATACCATCGAGGATCTTCTAATCATCATAAAGGATACTCACAGTTCGAAGTGGAGGAGATTTGTACAATCAGAAGAGTTGGCATATATAGATTTAATCGAGATCTATACAACCGTACACAATTTTCTTCATTGTTAAAGACAGACAGTCTCCGGGCGAATATGAAGCGACCGGGTACAGGTGGAATGAAAGAAAATTTCGAATCCGTTTTCTATGCGAACAAAAACGCTATAAGTCGGGTCAAGTAAGTCAGAATATTCATTACAATATTCTGCTGAATCCATTTCTTTTTCTAGGCCTGCCACTTTATCTTTTCTTTTTTAATGCGGTCTGATTTCTCATGTTACGACTTAGTATAATGTCTTTGAAATCTTTGTTATATTTTAGATTCTATTTTAGTAAGTATTTAGACTCTTTGAAAATTTTCGTGAACCCGAATAGAACTCTTCCTATTCAGCCCTTCCTATTCAGCCCTTCCTATTCAGCCCTTCCTATTCAGCCCTTCCTATTCTATGCAAAACAAAAAATTAGTTTATTTACCTAATACTTATAGGACTAAATTCAAATTCAGTACCGTTGATAAGACCGCGCTTGGTAATTTCTTTACCATGGCTCCCTTCCTTCGTTTTTCTATTTTATTAGGTTGCAAAAAACGTATTAAATCGAGAGATACAAGAATCTCCGTGAATTTAGATAATTGGGATAATCCCGAAGGGTGGGATGCCCAGGAAGACCCTAGGTGGGATGACTGTGGGTGGCATGCCGGTGATGACGATGATCATGAAAGTAAAAATGAAAAAGAAAATGATAAAGAAAGTGATAATAATCCTGGTGGATTCCACAAATATAGGCATTTGTGGGTTCAATGCGACGTTTGTTATGGTTTAAATTATAAGCCACTTTTTAATTCAAAAATGTATATTTGTGAATGTTGCGAATATCATGTGGAAATGAATAGTTCGGATAGAATTGACCTTTTGATTGATCCAGACACTTGGGTTCCTATGGATGAAGACATGGTCTCTCTGGCCATTGAATGGGATTTCGAAGAAAAAGAGGAGCCTTTTCAACTGGACCTCAGTGAATGGGAAGCTGAACTCAAAAAAGTGTACATAGAACTAGAATTACGAATACAATTAAAAAAAGAAAAAGAAAAGGCTGATCAAGAGCGTCTCGATTCAGAAGAAGAAAAGAAGATCTCGTCAGAAGAAAAAGAGAAGACCGATCAAGATCGTCTCGATTCAGAAAAACAAGATCTTCTCTATTCAGAAGAAGACGACCAGACTTATCTAGATCGTCTCGATTTAGAAGAAGAAGAGAAGATCTCTTCCGAAGAAAAAGAGAAGACTGATCAAGATCTTCTCGATTCAGAAAAAGACGAACAGACTTATCAAGATCGTCTCGATTTAGAAGAAGAAGATAAAATATCTTCGGAAGAAAAAGAGAAGACTGATCAAGATCGTCTCGATTCAGAAGAAGACGACCAGACTTATCAAGAGCGTCTCAATTCTAATCAAAGCGAGACAGGATTACCGGAGGCTATTCAAACAGGCATAGGCGAACTAAATGGTCTTCCCTTAGCACTTGGAGTTCTGGATTTTCAGTTTATAGCGGGGACTATGGGATCTGCAGTCGGAGAAAAAATTACGCGTTTGATCGAGTATGCTACCCGAGAATTTCTACCTCTTATTATAGTGTGTGCTTCTGGGGGTGCACGTATCCACGAAGGAAGTTTCAGCTTGATGCAAATGGGTAAAATAGCTTGTGCATTATATAATTATCAATTAGATGCCAAACGATTTTATATATCAATCCTCGCATCTCCTACTACTGGTGGGGTAACAGCTAGTTTTGGTATGTTGGGGAAGGTCGTTATTGCCGAACCCGAGGCCACCATTGCATTTGCGGGTAAAAGAGTAATTGAACAAACGTTGAATATAGAAGAAAAAGAAATAATAAAAACTTGGTCCCGGGCATCTACCATTATACCCGCAATGATCGGCCATATTATTGCTATCCATAATGGAAAAGAACATCTACCTATTTATATAACAGATGATATGGTAGGTCACAAGTTGGGAGAATTTGCACCTACTTCGAATTTCCGAAAACATACGAAAGTCGATAAGCGATCTCGTCGTTAATAAAAAATATAGATACTTATAGTAGGAGGGGACCCTTATGCTAAAGAAAAAAAAAGTTAGCATTTTAAGTTTAAGTTTCGGTAGCTACACACTATTTACCACCGCCACCGCTATGTTAAAGGTGCAATATACAAAGTCTAACTCCATCCCGGGCAATCGAACCATTATTTGTTTAATAAATTGTTTGAAGGAATCTGAGGGCAATCCTGAAGATTCAGAAAATGAAGAAAACGATTCCGAAAATGAAGAAAACGATTCCGAAAATGAAGAAAATTCGAATAATGATGAGAAATTAGAAAAATGGAATGAAATTCGAGATGGTTTCGAAAACATTTTTAATAGGAAATATGAAATTGATCAAGTTTTCCAAGATAAACTGATGACACCCGACTCTACGCAAAATTCCCTCAAGAATTTTCCGTATTTTTCGAATTATTTGCGAATATTCATTTTCTACTGGATAGACCATGAGACTTCCAAGAAGTGGCTATTCATAGACTGTGAATTTTATATTTGCAAAAGATATCTAGATTGCTTTCGCAAATACATAATTCTGATTCGAGATGAACATCCGAATCAGAATCTCGAGCAAACGGAGAGCGCTGCGCGTGACTTCAAGGACCGTGTGACATTAAAAATGAAGATGAATCGTCACAACTGTACCGGGCTAAATGCACGAAATGCAAACGACCCGGATACTTCTGAAGTAGAAAAACTACTTTCGATGGGAACCGCATATATTCTGCTCTTTCTCAAAGCGTTTTTCATTGTCGCGATCTGGGAAAAGAAAGTAGGCATATATCAACTGTCTAGGTGGGACCGCAATTTACTAATAGATGCACTTTTAATCATCCGAACTCCTGCACAAAGAATACTTCCAGACGAATTGAAATCTACCGCTCTTATTCAATTTATCGAGATGTTATTCAGGTTCGATGAACATCTCGATTTTTAGAAGTCAATCCTACTTCCAAGGTCTTTGGAAGTAGGATTTTCGAAAGTATATAAGAGGGATCTACCCCAATATATGCAGTTTTTTTCTAAGGTATACTTTTACCTTAGAATAAGAGAATTTAAATCCGATTGATCGTTGTTCGAATTAGATAAGAACAATAATCTAATTGGATTTTTCTATTAAAAAAAAATAATAAGAAACCTTTCTTTGTCTCTTTCATTTTTTTCTCTTCAATCAAAACAAACAAATAAGCTCTTAATTCTATAGGGTTGAATAAAAATTCGATTGACTTTTTGATATAATTGCTATGCTTAGTGTGTGACTCGTTGGTTTTTTTAGGCTTAGGATTCAAAAAAGATTCCCCATAGTATGAACTAATAACTATAGAACTAATAACCAACTCATCACTTCGCATTATCTGGATCCAAAAAACCAGTCAAGATAGGATATGTTGATCATATCATTGTAGCAACTGAAATCGGTTTTGCATAAACAAAAGAAAAACCAATTGGATTCTAAGCTGTGAAGCAAAATATAGATTTTT